TATACCAATGAGCAAAAAAAGTACAACTTGAACAATGAATTAATAAGTCGAACAAAAGCTCTAGAAAAAGAAAAGGGATTTCTTGCTCTGGATATGCTCGAAAAAAGGACCAGATTATGCAATGATGAAAACGAACAAAAATACTTGCCCAAAACGTATGACCCCTTTTTGAGGGGACCATATCGTGGAACAATAAAAAAATTCTATTCACATATGATCATGAATGATTTAATCACTTCTACAGATACGGAGGATTCCATAGAAATCAATTGGATAAATAAGATTTATGGGCTACTTCCTAATAATTCGAATTATTCCAGAAAATTTGAACATCAAAAGAATCCGCCTGATAGGGAATCATTACTGAATTATATTGGTAATTCCTTAACCTCAATCAAAGAATTTCCTTTTGAGCCTGCACCCATTTTGCATTTTAAAAAATATTCTTTATTGAGAGAGCAAACAAGAATTGATTTTGAAAATCAAACAAAAGCTTTAAAATGGGTATTCGATGTAATTACAACTGATCCAAATGATCAAACAATAATTAGAAATAAATCTATTGGAATAGAAGAAATCCATAAAAGGGTTCCTCGGTGGTCATACAAATTAACTGATGATTTGAAAGAACAGGAGGCAGAAAATGAGGAAGAATCCAAGGAAGATCATGAAATTCGTTCAAGAAAAGCCAAACGCGTAGTAATTTATACTGATAACAATCAGAATACCAACCCTATTACAACTACAAATAATACTAATAATAGTGATCAAGCAGAAGAGGTGGCTTTGATACGTTACTCGCAACAATCGGATTTTCGTCGGGATATAATCAAAGGATCCATGCGTGCTCAAAGACGTAAAACGGTTATTTGGGAAATGTTTCAAGCAAATGTGCATTCTCCGCTTTTTTTGGATCGAATAGACAAAACATCTTTTTTTTCTTCTTTTTATATCTCTGAAATGATGAATCTCATTTTTAGGAATTTGGTGGGGAGAGAACCAGAATTGAAAATTTCACATTTATATTTTGAGGAGGAAGAGACAAGGGAAAAAGAGAAAAAAAACGAAGAAAAAAAAGAGGAAAATGAACGTATAGTAATATCAGAAACTTGGGATAGCATTATATTTGCTCAAGCAATAAGAGGTTTGATGTTAGTAACCCAATCTTTTCTTAGAAAATACATTGTATTGCCTTCATTGATAATTGCTAAAAATATTGGCCGTATGTTATTATTCCAATTCCCCGAATGGTATGAGGATTTGAAGGAGTGGAATAGAGAAATGCATGTTAAATGCACTTATAATGGTGTTCAATTATCAGAAACAGAATTTCCCAAAGATTGGTTAACAGACGGTATTCAGATAAAGATTCTATTTCCTTTCTGTTTGAAACCTTGGCGAAGATCTAAAATACGATCTCATCCTAGGGATCAAATAAAAAAAAAAGGAAAAAAAGACAATTTTTGTTTTTTAACGGTTTGGGGAATGGAAGCGGAATTCCCTTTTGGGAATCCCCGAAAACGACCTTCCTTTTTTGAACCCATTTATAAAGAACTCCAAAAAAAAGTTAGAAAAGTTAAAAAGGATTTCTTTATACTTCTAAAAGTTTCAAAAGAAAAAACAAGATGGATCATTAAAATACTTCTAGTTCTAAAACGAATAATGAAGGAAATTCAAAAAGTAAACCCAATATTCTTATTTGAATTGAGCAAGGTGAAAGTATATGAAACGGCTGAAAATGGAAAAGATTCCGAAATAAATAATAAGATTATTCACAAATCAACCATTCAAATCCAATCCATGAATTGGACAAATTATTCACTCATAGAAAAAAAGATGAAAGATCTTTCTGATAAAACAATCACAATCAGGAATCAAATAGAACGAATCACAAAAGACAAGAAAAAAATAATTCTAACTTGTGCTGATAAAAGATCAAAATCACAGAAACATATTTGGCAGATATTCCAAAGAATAAATATACGATTAATACGTAAATCACATTATTTTATGAAATCTCTGATTGAAAATATATATATAGATATCTTGCTATGTATGATTACCATTCACAGGATCTATTTCCAACCTTTCTTTGAATCAACAAAAAGAATAATCAATAAATCCGTTTACAACGATCAAACAAATCAGGAAGGAATTGATGAAAGAGATCAAAATACAATGAGCTTTTTTTCCACTATAAAAAAGTCCTTTTCGAATACTAATATTAGTAATAGTACAAAAATGTATTATGACTTATCCTCCTTGTCCCAAGCATATGTATTTTACAAATTATCACAAACCCAATTACTTAACAAGTATCAATTGAAATCTCTACTTCAATATCAGGGGACTTATCCTTTTATTAAGGATAAAATCAAGGATTATTGTATGACACGAGGAATATTTGATTACAATTCAAGACATAAGAAAATTCATAAGTCTGGAATGATTGAATGGAAAAACTGGTTAAAGGGGCATTATCAATACAATTTATCTCAAACCAAATGGTCGCGGTTAGTACCGCAAAAATGGCGAAATAGAATCAATCAACGTTATAGGATTCAAAATAAGGACTCAATTAAAGTGGATTCATATAAAAAAGAAAAAGACCAATTAATTCATTACGTGAAACAAAATTACTATGCAGCGGATTCATTGACAAATCAAAAAGAAAAATGGAAAAAACACTACAGATATGATCTTTTATCACATAAATATATGAACTATGGGGATAAGGAGGATTTTGATATTTATGGGTCAAGATTACAAGTAAACGAGGTTCAAAAAATTCCATATAATTTCAATAAACCAAAATCCGAATCATTTTATGTATTGGTAAGTACAGCTATTAGTGATTATCTAGAAGAAGGATATATTATTGATACGCATAAAAATCTAGATAGAAAATATTTTGATTGTCGAATTCTCCACTTTTGTCTTAGAAAAAATATCAATATTGAGACCTGGACCAATACACATATCGGTACCAAAATTGATAAAAATACTAAGACTGAAAAAAAAATCAACAACAAATTGAAAAAAAAAGATATTTTTTCTCTTATGATTCATCAAGAAATCAACCCATCCAATCAAAAAAGTATTTTTTTTAATTGGATGGGAATGAATCAAGAAAGAGTTTATCATACCATATCAAATCTAGAATCTTGGTTCTTCCCAGAATTTGTCTTACTTTTTGATGCATATAAGATTAAACCATGGATTATACCAATCAAATTACTTCTTTTTGACTTTTATTTTTATAAAAATAAAAGTCAAAATAAAAACATCAATATAAATCAAAAAAAATATCTTAAATTAGAAAATTCCAACCAACAAAAAAATGAGCAACAGGACCAAGTAAATCTTGTATCAGATCTACGAAAAGAAAACAAAAAAAAAGATATTGAAGAGAATTATGCGAGATCAGACATTACCATTAAAAAAGGTAAGAAGAAAAAACAATCCAAGAAAAACAAGAAAGCAGAACTAGATTTCTTCCTGAAAAAATATTTCCTTTTTCAATTAAAATGGGATGACTCCTTGAACCAAAGAATGATCAATAATATCAAGGTATATTGTCTCTTACTTAGACTGATAAATCCAAAAGAAATTGCTATATCCTCGATTCAAAGAGGAGAGATGCATCTGGATGTAATGCTAATTCAGAAAGATCTAGCTCTTACAGAATTGATAAAAAAAGGAATATTAATTATCGAACCAATTCGTCTATCTATAAAAAGGGATGGAAAATTGATTATATATCAAACTATAAGTATTTCATTGGTCGAGAACAATAAACACCAAACTAATAGAAAATGCATAAAAAAAAGTTATATTGATAAGAGGAATTTGGATAAACCCATTGTACGATATGGGAATATGCTTGTGAATGGGGACACAAATTATTATGATTTCCTTGTTCCCGAAAATATTCTATCTCCTAGACGTCGCAGAGAATTGAGAATTTTAATTTGTTTCAATTCCCATAATTGGAATGTTACGGATAGAAATAGAAATCCATTATTTTGCAATGAAAACAACATAAGAAACTCTGGAAAATTTTTGGATGAGGACAAGCATCTTAATACGGATACAAATAAATTCATTAAATGCAAATTTGTTCTTTGGCCCAATTACCGATTAGAAGATTTAGCTTGTATGAATCGCTATTGGTTTGATACCAATAATGGCAGTCGTTTCAGTATGTCAAGGATACATATGTATCCACGATTTAGAATTATTTAATTTAATAGTATATTTCCTATATCATATATATATATATCTATATTCCGTGACATTTTCGGTATATGAAAGCCGAAAGATGTATGCATATGCTATGTTATATTTTGGTAAATGATACAGATTTAATGGTGTATCCATTCAATTGGATATAGGAATAAATAAATTAGGGGAATCCTTTTAGATAGAAATAAATTCTTTTCTTTCGTTAATGGGGAAACATATTATCCCTTTCTATCCAAATCAAATTGAAAATTTGATTTGGATAAAATAAAGAAGTAGTATATGAATAAATCCAAATTTTTGTGTGTACTAGATGTGTGTACTAGATTAAAATAACCGGCATAATTCTTTTTTTTTTTTTTATTATTATTTTTCCTGATCGGAAAAATCCATGAAAAAGAAAGAAAAAGGATAGAAAAATTTTTTATGGTCAAAAATTCATTCATTTCCATTATTCCACAAGAAGAAAAAGAAGAAAACAAAGGTTCTGTTGAATTTCAAGTATTCAGTTTCACCAATAAGATACGGAGACTTACTTCACATTTGGAATTGCACAAAAAAGATTTTTTATCACAAAGGGGTCTACGAAAAATTCTAGGAAAACGTCAACGGTTGCTGGCTTATTTGTCAAAGAAAAATAGAGTACGTTATAAGAAATTAATTGGTCAGTTGGATATTCGAGAGCCAAAAACTCGTTAATTTAATCGTTTGAATTTTTTAGTAGTATTCCATTTTTTGTTTTGATGAGTCTCGTTTTGAGGAATTCATGGAATAATGAATTAAGGAAGAAAAGATATGACAGTACCGGTTACAAGAAAAGATCTCATGATAGTCAATATGGGGCCTCACCACCCATCAATGCATGGTGTTCTCCGACTAATCGTTACTCTCGATGGTGAAGATGTTATTGACTGTGAGCCCATATTGGGCTATTTACACAGAGGAATGGAAAAGATAGCGGAAAATCGAACAATTATACAATATCTACCTTATGTAACACGATGGGATTATTTAGCTACTATGTTCACAGAGGCAATAACCGTAAATGCGCCAGAACAATTGGAAAATGTTCAAGTACCTCAAAGAGCTAGCTATATCAGAGTAATTATGCTGGAATTGAGCCGTATAGCTTCTCATTTGTTATGGCTTGGACCTTTTATGGCGGATATCGGTGCACAGACTCCCTTTTTCTATATTTTCAGAGAAAGGGAATTGATATATGATCTATTCGAAGCCGCCACAGGTATGCGAATGATGCATAATTATTTCCGTATTGGAGGAGTAGCTGCTGATCTACCTTATGGATGGATAGATAAATGTTTGGATTTCTGCGATTATTCTTTAACAGGAGTTGTTGAATATCAAAAACTTATTACGTGGAATCCCATTTTTTTGGAACGAGTTGAAGGAGTGGGCATTATTGGTGGAGAAGAAGCTGTAAATTGGGGTTTATCAGGACCGATGTTACGAGCTTCTGGAATCCAATGGGATCTTCGTAAAGTTGATCATTATGAGTGTTACAATGAATTCGATTGGGAAGTCCAATGGCAAAAAGAAGGAGATTCATTAGCTCGTTATTTAGTACGAATCGGTGAAATGAAGGAATCCATAAAAATTATTCAACAGGCTCTAGAAGGAATTCCTGGAGGACCTTATGAAAATTTAGAAGTACGACGCTTTGATAGAGCAAAGAATTCCGAATGGAATGATTTTGAATATAGATTTATTAGTAAAAAACCTTCACCCAATTTAGAATTGTCGAAACAAGAACTTTATGTGAGAGTGGAAGCCCCAAAAGGAGAATTGGGAATTTATTTGATAGGAGATAATAGTGTTTTCCCCTGGAGATGGAAAATTCGTCCACCCGGTTTTATCAATTTGCAAATTCTTCCTCAGCTAGTTAAAAGAATGAAATTGGCTGATATCATGACGATATTGGGTAGTATAGATATCATTATGGGAGAAGTTGATCGTTGAAATGATAATTGATACGACAGAAGTACAAACTATCAATTCTTTTTCTACATCGGAATTTTTAAAAGAAGTGTATGGACTAATATGGATTGTACCCATTTTATCCCTTATATTGGGAATAACAATGGGGGTACTAGTAATTGTGTGGTTAGAAAGAGAAATATCTGCAGCGATACAACAACGTATTGGGCCTGAATATGCTGGCCCGTTGGGAATTCTTCAAGCTATAGCGGATGGGACTAAACTACTTTTTAAAGAGGACCTCCTCCCATCTCGAGGAGATATTCGTTTGTTTAGTGTGGGACCGTCTATAGCGGTTATATCAATTCTACTAAGTTATTTAGTAATTCCTTTTGGGTATCGTCTTGTTTTAGCCGATCTCAGTATAGGTGTTTTTTTATGGATCGCCATTTCTAGTATTGCTCCTATTGGGCTTCTTATGTCAGGATATGGATCGAATAATAAATATTCCTTTTTAGGTGGTCTACGAGCTGCTGCTCAATCTATTAGTTATGAAATACCATTAACTCTATGTGTGTTATCAATATCTCTACGTGTGATTCGTTGGAATATGAACTTTGAACCTCTCTTCTAGAAATAAAAGAAAAAAGAAAGAGGTTCAATGTATTGAATAGATGTTTTCATTTTTTTTTTTTTTATTCAGCATTCGGGTTGATGAGTTAAACCAGATAGTTATATGAGTGAAACTAAACAGCTTCCAAATTTGTAGTAAGAAGAAACAATCTCATTCCCTATGTACAAGAATAAAGTTGAAGTAAAAATAAGCAGTGTAAACTGCTTACCCCAAGATTAAGATTTTTTGATTAGTCATCATATCTTGAAGCGGGCGCAAACAAAAGATCAACTGTATGGAGTTTCTACTACTGTCTCATATGTATTACTATACCGGGGATCAATCAAAAGTCAGTGGACGGTTAGGAACACCAAGGTACACAAAGGATTAGTAATGGAGATAATGTAAGGTATCAAAAAAGAGGTATTTCTTCATAAAACGAATCATAATAAGGACTTGAAATTGGTAGAAATGATCAAGTAGTACTTCCCTACGATTCCGATCTAGAGTATGCTCCTATTCACTGGTTAAAGAAATGACTATCAAGAACGAATTAATTCTTTATTTTATTTTTGAGTATCCTCCTCTGAGACAGAAGAACAGGAAAAAAGAAATGGAATGCAGTAATTGAATGAATAATAAAAAAAGGGGATCCCTATTTATTCTTTTCTCTATCCATATTCATACATATCGAATTCTTATCACGATTCATGAACTAATGACTAATTCTTTTTATTTTATATTGATTGATATAAGGAGTATTTTATTGAAATATTAAGTTATTACCGAACAAAGAGAAATTTTTATTGTAAAGGATGAGATCAATTCGGAAGCACTTTTTTTATTATTCTAGCAGACAGAATTCCATTGGTCTAATTTGGGACTTTCCGATGTATCTTTATTCTATCCATCCAAAGATGGTGATAATACCGAACCCGTCCTTACATTTTTTTTGTGGCCATCGAGGAGCCGTATGAAGCTGAGGTCTCACGTACGGTTTTGAAATAGCGATGGGAACAGTGATGTTATTATCGACTATGATTATCTAACAGTTCAAGTACAGTTGATATAGTTGAAGCACAGTCAAAATATGGTTTTTGGGGGTGGAATCTGTGGCGTCAGCCTATAGGATTTATTGTTTTTCTAATTTCTTCTCTAGCCGAATGTGAGAGATTGCCCTTTGATTTACCAGAAGCGGAGGAGGAATTAGTAGCAGGTTATCAAACCGAGTATTCGGGTATCAAATATGGTTTATTTTATCTTGCTTCTTACCTAAATTTATTAGTTTCTTCATTATTTGTAACAGTTCTTTACTTAGGTGGGTGGAATTTACCTATTCCGTATATATCCATTTCTGAGCTTTTCGGAATAAAAAAAATCGCCGGCATTTTTGGAATAACAATGGGTATCCTTATTACATTAACTAAAGCTTATTTGTTTCTCTTCATTTCTATCACAACAAGATGGACTTTACCTAGAATGAGAATGGACCAGTTATTAAATCTTGGATGGAAATTTCTTTTACCTATTTCTCTAGGTAATCTGTTATTAACAACTTCTTCCCAACTTGTTTCATTATAAATAAGAGAATACGATAACACTATTTTAGATTCATAATCTCTATCAAACAAGAGAAAGAAACGTCAAATTTTTCATGTATATCTACAATATGTTCCCTATGGTAATTGGGTCCATGAATTATGGTCAACAAACAATACGAGCTGCAAGGTACATTGGTCAAAGTTTCATAATTACCTTATCCCACACAAATCGTTTACCTGTAACTATTCAATATCCTTATGAAAAATCGATCACATCAGAGCGTTTCCGGGGTCGAATCCACTTTGAATTTGATAAATGTATTGCTTGTGAAGTATGTGTTCGTGTATGCCCGATAGATCTACCCGTTGTTGATTGGAGATTTGAAAGAGATATTAAAAAGAAACAATTACTTAATTATAGTATAGATTTCGGGGTTTGTATATTTTGTGGTAACTGTGTCGAGTATTGTCCAACAAATTGTTTATCAATGACTGAAGAATATGAACTTTCTACTTATGATCGTCACGAATTGAATTATAATCAAATTGCTTTGGGTCGATTACCAATCTCAATAATTGGAGATTACACAATTCAAACAGTTATGAATTCGACTCAAATAAAAATAGACAAAGATAAACCCTTTGATTCAAGAACAATTACCGATTACTAAGATTTTGTTTTGATATAAAGGATCCAAGCTTTTTATTTTGGGTAGTCAGTAACTACAAATAAAAACTAATGATTGTTGAGAATCACTCTTTGATTTAAACTAAAAATATATTTTTAGTGATGATTTCAAAATAGCAAATTTCAACTACTTTTTTCTTTTTTTTCTTTCGGATAAATATAAATAAAGTAAGGTTGGCCCAATAATTTTATCTATATCTACATTAATCCATATTCAAATTCAATTCAATTATAAATGTATCATATACATTATTATATACAAGAAAACAAAAATAGGGTAACCCCTTTTCCTTTCCTGGACCATTTATTTAGTAAAGTTAAAGTAAGGTCATGAAATAGTTAAAGTTATTTATTTTGTATTTTATACATAATGGGTTTACCTGGACCAATACATGATATTCTTGTTGTATTTCTGGGGTCAATTCTTGTATTAGGGGGTCTGGGGGTAGTATTATTTACCAATCCAATTTATTCTGCCTTTTCATTGGGATTGGTTCTTGTTTGTATATCCTTATTCTATATTTCATCAAACTCCTATTTTGTAGCTGCCGCACAGCTCCTTATTTATGTGGGAGCCATAAATATCTTGATCATATTTGCTGTAATGTTCATGAATGGTTCAGGATATTCCAATAATTCCTATTTTTGGACCATTGGAGATGGGGTCACTTTGATGGTTTGTACAACTATTCTTTTTTCACTAATTACTACTATCCCAGATACGTCATGGTACGGAATTATTTGGACTACAAGGTCAAACCAGATTATGGAACAGGACCTAATAAATAACGTTCAACAAATTGGGATTCATTTATCAACAGATTTTTATCTTCCGTTTGAACTCATTTCAATAATTCTTTTAGTTTCCTTGATAGGTGCAATTACTATGGCTCGACAATAAGCAATAAAAATACTTAACTTAAAATGATTCCCAATTCTTAGAATTCTAACTAAATTCTAAATAAATAAATAGAAATTTTTAGTTAAATCTATCTACCGTCAATATCTTCTTTTGTTGTGTAATTGTTCTATTCTAATCAATTGAATCGGTTGAATTGTTATTCATATTGAAACGAATCGAGATTGATAAGGAGTTAGTCAATGATGTTTGAGCATGTCCTTTTCTTGAGTGTTTATTTATTTTCTATCGGTATCTATGGATTGATCACAAGTCGAAACATGGTTAGAGCGCTTATGTGTCTTGAGCTTATACTAAATTCGGTTAATATCAATCTTGTAACATTTTCTGATATATTTGATAGTCGCCAATTAAAAGGAGACATTTTCTCAATCTTTGTTATAGCCATTGCAGCTGCTGAAGCAGCTATTGGACTTGCTATTGTTTCGTCGATACATCGTAACAGAAAATCAACTCGTATTAATCAATCGAATTTGTTGAATAATTAGTGATAATCATCATAGATAATTTAAATAAAGACACATAAAAATATTTAATAGAATTGAAATACTATTTTTTATTGAATTTGAATGCAATTCAAATTCAATAAAAAATAGTATTTTTATATTTATATTGAAATAATGATGACCAATTTGTTGGCCAATTAATTTTAATTCGCATGTGTAACTCGTATCATCATAATTGTTGAAACGAAAATCAAAGTGTCTTGACCTTTTCTCATAAACAGATTGATTTAAGAAATATATTGATTGTTTTTAATAAACCACTGTTTCGTCTGGTGTCTACAATATTACAATATATAATATATGATTCATTTACTACTAATTTGATTTGACCAGATCGAAAATCTTTTATGTTCAAAACTGTAATTTATAGATCCAATGTCACATTCAGTAAAAATTTATGATACATGTATAGGGTGTACTCAATGTGTACGAGCTTGCCCCACAGATGTATTGGAAATGATACCTTGGGACGGATGTAAAGCCAAGCAAATAGCTTCCGCGCCAAGAACCGAGGACTGTGTAGGTTGTAAGAGATGTGAATCTGCCTGCCCAACAGATTTTTTGAGTGTCCGTGTTTATTTAGGGCCTGAAACAACTCGCAGCATGGCTCTATCTTATTGATACATTACAAAAAACTCCACTTGAATCATTTGTGATTCCTCTTTACCGACAAAAGCCCGTGCTCGACAAAATATATTATTTTGAGGACGGGCTTCTCTGGTCAAAATGTATCTTGTCTTTATCACGAGTTATTTTCCTTGGTTAACAATACTTGTTGTTTTACCGATATTCGCGGGTTCCTCAATTTTCTTATTCCCTCATAGAGGGAATAAGATGTTTAGGTGGTATACTATATGTATATGCTTATTAGAACTCCTTCTAACGACTTATGCATTCTGTTATCATTTCCAATTGGATGATCCATTAATGCAATTGAAGGAAGATTCTAAATGGATAGATGTTTTTGATTTCCACTGGAGACTAGGAATCGATGGGCTTTCCATAGGACCCATTTTACTGACAGGATTTATCACTACTTTAGCAACTTTAGCAGCTTGGCCAATTACTCGAAATTCGCGGTTGTTCTATTTCCTGATGCTAGCAATGTACAGCGGTCAAATAGGATTATTTTCCTCCCGAGACTTTTTACTTTTTTTCATCATGTGGGAGTTAGAATTAATTCCTGTTTACTTACTTTTATCCATGTGGGGGGGAAAGAAACGTCTCTACTCGGCTACAAAGTTTATTTTGTACACTGCAGGGGGTTCCATTTTTTTCTTAATAGGAGTTCTAGGTATGGGTTTATATGGTTCCAATGAACCAACATTAGATTTTGAAAGATTAATTAATCAATCATATCCTGTGGCATTGGAAATAATATTCTATTTTGGCTTCCTTATTGCTTATGCTGTCAAATTGCCGATTATACCCCTACATACATGGTTACCTGATACCCATGGAGAAGCACATTACAGTACATGTATGCTTTTAGCTGGAATCCTATTAAAAATGGGCGCATATGGATTGATTCGGATCAATATGGAATTACTACCCCACGCTCATTCTATATTTTCTCCTTGGTTGGTGATAATAGGAACAATGCAAATAATCTATGCAGCTTCAACTTCTCTTGGTCAACGTAATTTAAAAAAGAGAATAGCCTATTCCTCTGTATCTCACATGGGTTTCACAATTATAGGAATTGGTTCTATAACCGACATGGGACTCAATGGAGCTATTTTACAAATGCTCTCTCATGGATTTATTGGTGCTGCACTTTTTTTCTTGGCGGGAACGAGTTGTGATAGAACACGTCTTGTTTATCTCGAAGAAATGGGAGGGATATCTATCCCAATGCCAAAAACATTTACCATGTTCAGTAGCTTCTCGATGGCTTCTCTTGCATTGCCAGGAATGAGTGGTTTTGTTGCGGAATTTTTAGTATTTTTTGGACTAATTACTAGTACAAAATATCTTTTAATGTCAAAAATGCTAATTACTTTTGTAATGGCAATTGGAATGATATTAACTCCTATTTATTTATTATCTATGTTACGTCAGATGTTTTATGGATACAAGTTATTTAATATTCCAAACTCTAATTTTTGGGATTCTGGACTACGAGAACTATTTCTTTCAATCTGTATCTTTCTACCCGTAATAAGTATTGGTATTTATCCCGATTTTGTTCTCTCGTTATCAGTTGACAAGGTACACGCTATCTTATCCAATTATTATCATAGATAGTGTTTCATTAATGAAACGGAAGGAAAGTCTTATAATTCTTTGAATTTAATATTTTGAAAATCGTTTGCTGTACTGTATAATGAAAAAAGAAATAAAATGAATAAGAATTGTAATTAGATACATCTCGAGTTTTTGAGAACCATTTAAATTTGAATGATTCCTTGATTCAAACGGTTCTCAAAAACTCATAAAAACAAACTTTCGTTATATATGGGATGATGTTTTTATCTTATGTATTCTTCATGTAGTTTATTCAATTAGATGTTTATGTGAATGAACCATAACTATGTAGACCTATTCCTAATAGATTGATCCCAAAATAGCATATCCAAATTATAATAAATCCTATAGAAGCTACAAGTGCCGAATTCGTACCTTTCCAATTTATATTTGTTCTAGTATGTAAATAAATCGCGAATATGGTCCAAGTAATAAATGCCCAAGTTTCCTTGGGGTCCCAATTCCAATAGGATCCCCATGCCTCATTAGCCCATACTGCTCCACAAAGAATACCTATGGTTAAAAAGGTAAACCCTAGACTAATGACACGATAACTCCAATAATCCAAACGCTCAGTTAATTGATATTTGTAATAATTTTGAAATGAAGGAAAAGAAGTGTTTTTAAAAACACTTCTTTTTTCATTCAAATATTCAATCTCACCAAAGAAAAATGACTTAATTAATAAATTATAGCTTTTACAAAAAATTTTGATGTTTTTTCGAAATGTAATGACTAGAAGAGCGACTGATAATAATGATCCGCATAAAAGAGCTGCATAGCTCAATAACATCATACTTACGTGCATCATTAACCACTGAGATTGTAGAGCAGGTACTAATATTGTGGATTGATGCATTTCAGTTGAAAGACCCGACATGGCAAAGCCTTGAGTAAAAATGGTACTTGGTGCAATTATTGTGCTTAAATCGTTTTTAAGGTTACGTATCTTGGGAATCATATGAATAATGAAGAAACTACACGAAAGGAAGATTAATGACTCGTATAAATTACTTAATGGAAAATGTCCCGAAGAAATCCAACGAGAAATTAATAATCCTGTTATAGAGAAAAAGGTAGCTATCATCCCTTTTTCTGATGAATCACGTAATCCTACAATTTTGTGGACTAATAAGGTCATCAAATGAATCATAATCACAATTGAAATGATCGAAAAAGAGATATGAGTTAATATATGTTCTAAAGTCACAAATATCATAAAAGGGGTCCCATTACAGAATTGGAAATCGCGAATTGAATACATTTTAGGATCTATTGTATCTCTTTTAGAAGATGCCGCCACTCGGACTCGAACCGAGATGCTTTAGCACTGCTTCCTAAGAGCAGCGTGTCTACCGATTTCACCACGGCGGCTTACTTGAAATAATAATAGTCAATTCATGTTGAATCGTCGAGATTCAAGGATTCAATATAGTTTAGGAAACATTAATTAGAATCAATGAATAAAGACTGGTTTGTGGTTTAAATATTTGAATCTTCAATAAAATACCTACCTAGGTAGTATCGTCGTGGGTTTTTTAACAATCAACTTTCATGTACTAGAAACTAAGTTTTCTCCAAACAGTTGGAACTCCATAGTTTTTTCTCGGTTGAGGTATAAAACTAAGAATTGTCTTTTTTTCTCAATTTTTTTATGATTTGTTTTTCATTTATCCGATTTCATGGATTCAAATGAAAAAGATTGAGTTTTTTTTTCAATGAACAAAATCAAATAACTAGGATTTCATATCTATCACAATTTCATCATTAAATACAAAAAATTTGTTATTTTTCTAATGATTTCGATACCTTAGTATATTTAAATTAAAGTATTAATATTCTTTATTGCGCATATAATTTTTAATTTATAATACCATTTACAAAACCAATTAAGTTTTGGGATAGGCATATAACAAAAGAGTTTCAATCTCTATCACAATTGTACTTTTCTATTGTGAAAAGTACAATTGTGATAGGGAAAAAAATAATACTTAGAACCCAATATACAAAAAACTCTTATTCTATATATCACAGCAGTGAGTTCTAAGTAATATTGAGAAATTTAATACAGAAAAATACATTAGTTAACATTCATCTTACAAAATTTGGGGTTCTTTAGGCTATATCAATTGAGATTATTCTAAGACTTTATTATTTGTTTGTCGCACAAAAAAACTTTTTGAATGCCCGGTGGAAACCGATTTCGCTAAAGAAAAAGTTTTTACTGCAACTAAATATCCTTTTTTCTTCCAAATATTTCTACGAATACGTTTTTTTGACATAGAAGTACGTTTTTTTGGAACTGCCAT